GAAGTAGTGAAAAAACTCATAGAAGTAAAAAATCTCAAATATCCTTGATCATGAGACATATAATTATCACTATAAATAAGAACCATGATTCCAACCGTAGTGATTAGTATTGACATAATAGAAGTAAGTGGGTCAATTAAGTAGCCGAACTCGAAAGAAAAATCATTATTGATGGTCCAAGAACATAGATATTGATAGACGGAACTGCCATTTATTTGTTGAACAGATAGATCGGCCGAAAAAACCATAACTATACTTAACAATGAAACACTAGGAAAAGCCCACATACGACGAGCGTTTTTTGTTGCAGTCGGAACAAGCAGAAGTCCCAATCCTATTAATATAGTAACTGGAAGTGGAACGAAAGGTATGATCCATGCATATTGATATGTATGTTCCATAAGAAAATTAAACTTTTTTCATTATTAGTAATTGTTTCCGATTCCCCAGTTCTTCTTTACTTTCGGAAGGAGCAATAATCAAATATATTAAGAAAATAAGGATCTAAAAGAACTCAAAAACCATTTTGAATTCTTCATTCTTCAGACTCTTTCCCCACTATTGATGAAAAAAAAAATTCAAATAAAAATAAAGAAGTTACAATTAAATTGGTCAAATAACCAAGTTAGTGTGACTTATTAACTAAGATATTTATTAATTAAGATAAAGAAAGAATAGGAGATTTTCAATCATTTGACTATTACCTCAATTGAAAATTCATATGCATTTAGCACGAATTATTCTTTCTTGGAGCATTGTATGTATATGTAATAGAGATGGGAAACAAAAAATTCTTTTGAAAATCACATGTTTTTCGTTTTTCTTTTATTTCTTTTTTTATTTATCCCCTGTGTACTCTAGGCGGTACACACGGATTCACATTTTTGTATGTAATGGGGAAATAAAGTATCCGCTATGGAATAAATATAGATTAGATAATCAATGCCAAGAACGATTCACTTTGAACAACACATATAAATGTCTTTCACATCCAACTATAAAAGTCCCTTCTTTTTTTGAAAATTGAAATGGCAGTTCCAAAGAAACGTACTTCTATCTCAAAAAAGCGTATTCGTAGAAATGTTTGGAAGAAAAAGGGATATTGGGCGGCGGTAAAAGCTTTATCTTTAGCTAAATCTATTTCTACTGGGTATTCGAAAAGTTTTTTTTGTCCGACAAAGACAAACAAGTAATAAAATTTTGGAATAATCTGAATCGACATGACTCGATGAATTGGATTATTTAGAAAGTAAAGAATTCACATGTCTTGAACTCATCTATATGAAATAGATATATGAAATAGAAATGAACCGGCTGTTGTGGCACGTAGAATAAAGATTCTTTGATCTATTGGGTTCTAATAACAATACTCTATGAAAAAAAAAAAAAATAAATAAAAAAAAAAGGGGGTTTGACTTTTTGTTAAAGTCATTTTTTCTAATAGGAGAGATGGGATTGTTATTTTTTTTTCCCCGTCAATTCACCTTTCCTAATAAAAAAATTATAGGGAAAGGTGAATTTCATTATGTATCCCGAATAGTTATACGTCATTAATATTTTTGGAAAAACGGAAACAAGTATGAAAGACGCTCCCTTTCTGAATTTTTTTCCGTAGGCGGATATAAAATCTGTAGTAAATATTAATGAATCCTTGAAACTATAAAACTAATGGATTTAAATATTTTAAAACTTTGCTTTGTAACTTTCCGGATCCCTTTAAGATCGAATCGATATTTATGTACGAACAAGAAGTCAATCTTCCGTAATCCAAAAAGGATTCGGATATAGAGATTGATCAATTCTAAGGTCCATACATAAGATCTTTTTTAGATATGAATTTCCTTTCTAATAGACTTTATTTATTTTATTTAATTTATTTTAATTTTATTTATTAAGTCAATTTTTTGATTTTCTTAAGTAGAGTACATACCGTACGAAAAAATTCTGATAGAGGTTGAAACTTTTTTGTTTTATATGCAACCAAATACCTAATCAATTTGGTAAATCTTCACCCAACGAATTATGTATACAATCAGGACCCCGACCATTCCATTAATACAGTTTGAATACCAAACTAAATAAATATTTCCAGAAAGCCCTTGGATGTAGTTGTAGTTATCCAATTGTGATACATAAATAAAAAAGTCTATTTTTTTTTTTTTTTTTTGTTCATTGAAAAATGAATCATCAAAAATGACAGGGGGAATTTCTTAGTTCTAGACCTCAACTGAGGACATAACCATCCAGTTCCTACTGTTCCGAGAAAACTTATACTACGTGAAAACCCGTTGTTAAAAATGACAGCACACCGCAATAATATTATTGGACGTTCAAATGTTCATTTGAACAGGTCTTTATTTGTCCATTCTAACGTTTCCTAAAACATATTGCATTGAATCCCTCAATCTTGACGATTGAACATCATATGGACTATTATGACTTCGACCAAGCCGCTATGGTGAAATTGGTAGACACGCTGCTCTTAGGAAGCAGTGCTAAAGCATCTCGGTTCGAATCCGAGTGGCGGCATCCCTAAAAGGGGTACAATAAATCCTATAATATAATAAATTTCATTTGGAACTGCAATTTTGTAATTGGGGACCTTTTATTAATGATTTTTTTATGATATTTACGACCTTAGAACATATACTAACTCATATCTCTTTTTCGATCATTTCAATTGTTATTACGATTCATTTGATGACTTTCTTAGTCCATGAATTTGTGGGACTATATGATTCGGCAGAAAAAGGCATGATATCCACTTTTTTCTGTATAACAGGATTATTAGTTACTCGTTGGATTTATTCGAGACATTTTCCGTTAAGTGATTTATATGAATCATTAATGTTCCTTTCATGGAGTTTCTCTATTATTCATATGGTCCCTAAAATAGGGAACCACAAAAAGAAAAATGATTTAAGCACAATAATCGCGCCAAGCGCTATTTTGACTCAAGGCTTTGCGACTTCGGGTCTTTCAACTCAAATACATCAATCTGCAATATTAGTCCCCGCTCTACAATCCCAGTGGTTAATGATGCACGTAAGTATGATGGTATTGAGCTATGCAACTCTTTTATGCGGATCATTATTATCAGTAGCTCTTTTATTCATTACATTTCGAAAAAACACAGGCATTGTTGGCAAAAGCAATCATTTATTAATTGGGTCATTTTACTTTGGGGAGATCCACTACTTGAATGAAAAAAGAAGTGTTTTACAAAGCACTTCTTTTCTTTCATTTCGAAATTATCACAAGTATCAATTGACTCAGCGATTGGATCATTGGGGTTATCGTCTCATTAGTGTAGGGTTTACTTTTTTAACCATAGGTATTCTTTCGGGAGCGGTATGGGCTAATGAGGCATGGGGATCTTATTGGAATTGGGACCCCAAGGAAACTTGGGCATTTATTACTTGGACCCTATTTGCGATTTATTTACATATTAGAACAAATCGGAACTTGCAAGGCGCGAATTCGGCAATTGTGGCTTCTGTGGGATTTCTTATAATTTGGATATGCTATTTTGGGGTCAATCTATTAGGAATAGGACTACATAGTTATGGTTCATTCACATTAACATCTAATTGAAGAAATGGACTAAATACATAGGAATATCATTCCATAGAACGAAAGTTTGTGCGAGTTTTTGAGGACCATTTAGTAGTGATTTCAAATCTAAATGGTTCGCAAAAACTCGAGATTATCTGATTCAATTTCGATTCACTTCATTTTTTCTTTTATTTTTTCATTGTACAGTGAACGATCTTTTAAATCACAGGATTTTTTGACGTCTTAGTGTTGAAAACAAACTATTTATAAAAGTAATTAGATAGAATAGTTTCTGCCTTGTCAACTGATAGTGAGAGAAGGAAATCGGGATAAATACCGATACCTATTACGGGTAGGAAGATACAGACCGAAACAAACAGTTCGCGCGGTCCAGAATCCAAAAAATAAGAATTTTGAACATGAAACAGCTTGTATCCATAGAATATCTGACGTGACATAGATAATGAATAAATAGGAGTTAATATCATTCCAATTGCCATTACAAAAGTAATTAGTAATTTTGGCATTAAAAGATATTTTGGACTAGTAATTATTCCAAGAAAGACTACCAATTCTGCAACAAAACCACTCATTCCCGGCAATGCAAGAGAAGCCATCGAGAAGCTACTGAACATGGTAAATATTTTTGGCATTGGGATGGCCATTCCTCCCATTTCCTCGAGATAAACAAGACGTATTCTATCGTACGTCGTTCCTGCCAAGAAAAAAAGTGCAGCGCCAATAAATCCATGAGAAATTATTTGTAAAACAACTCCATTGAGACCCATATCGGTTATGGAACCAATTCCTATAATTGTGAAACCCATATGAGATACCGAGGAATAGGCTATTCTCTTTTTTAAATTGTGTTGGCCTGGAGAAGTTGAAGCTGCATAGATTATTTGCATCATTCCTACTATTATCAACCAAGGAGAAAATATAGAATGGGCGTGGGGTAATAATTCCATATTGATCCGAATTAACCCATAGGCTCCCATTTTTAATAAGATTCCGGCCAGAAGCATACACGTACTGTAATGGGCTTCTCCATGGGTATCCGGTAACCATGTATGTAAAGGTATAATCGGTGGTTTGACAGCATAAGCTATAAAGAAACCAAAATAGAATATTATTTCCAATTCCAAGGGATACGATTGATTAGCTGATGTTTCAAAATTTAATGTTGGTTCATTGGGACCATATAAACCCATACCTAGAACTCCCATTAAGAGAAAAATGGAACCCCCCGCAGTGTACAAAATAAACTTTGTAGCTGAGTACAGACGTTTCTTACCCCCCCACAAGGATAAAAGTAAGTAAACGGGAATTAATTCCAATTCCCACATGATGAAAAAAAGTAAAAGGTCTCGAGAAGAAAATAATCCTATTTGACCGCTGTACATTCCTAACATTAGGAAATAGAACAATCGCGAATCTCGAGTAACTGGCCGAGCCGCTAAAGTAGCTAAAGTAGTGATGAATCCTGTCAGTAAAATGGGTCCTATGGAAAGTCCATCAATTCCTAGTCTCCAGTGAAAATCCAAAAAATGTATCCATTGAAAATCCTCCCTCAATTGGATTAATGGATCGTCCAATTGAAAATGATAACAGAACGCATAAGTTGTTAGAAGGAGTTCTAACATAGAGATACAGATAGTATACCACCGAACCACTCTATTTCCTCTATGAGGGAGAAAGAAAATTGATAAACCCGCAGATATTGGAAAAACGACAATTATTGTTAACCAAGGAAAATAACTCGTGATAAAGACAAGATAGACTTTGACCAGAAAAACCCGCACTCAAAAATTAAAATTTTTGAGTGCGGGTTTTTGTCGGTAAAAAGGAATCAAATGGATTCAAGTGGAATTGTATGAAACGTATCAATAAGCTAGACCCATGCTGCGAGTTGTCTCATGCCATAAATAAACCCGGACACTCAAGAAATCCGTTGGACAAGCGGATTCACATCTCTTACAACCTACACAGTCCTCCGTTCTTGGAGCAGAAGCAATTTGCTTAGCCTTGCATCCGTCCCAAGGTATCATTTCCAATACATCTGTGGGACAAGCTCGTACACATTGAGTACATCCTATACATGTATCATAAATCTTTACTGAATGTGACATTGGATTTATCCATTTTTTTAAGTTTATCAATTTTCGATCTGGTCAAATCAGTAGTAACTGAATCCTATATTGCAAACACCAGACGAATCAATGGTTTACCAGATTTTTTTGATAATAAATCTCCTTCTGGATCTGTTCATGAAAGAGAGCCAAGATATTTTGATATCTTACGTTTCAGCAAACACGGTCATACGAGTTATCCATAACACACTAATTTGAATTGGTAAATATTCTATCTGTCTTTATTTATATCATTACGATTACGACTATTTATTCAACAAATTAGATTGATTGATACGAGTTGATTTTCTGTTACGATAGATCGACGAAACAATAGCTGGTCCAATAGCTGCTTCAGCGGCTGCAATAGCTATAACAAAGATCGAGAAAATGTCTCCTTTTAATTGACGACTATCAAATAAATTCGAAAATGTTACTAGATTTATATTAACCGCATTCAGTATAAGCTCAAGACACATAAGTGCTCTAACCATGTTTCGGCTTGTGATCAATCCATAAATACCGATAGAAAATAAATAGGCACCCAAAATAAGTACATGCTCAGTCATCGTTGACCAACTCCTCATCAATCGAGATTGATTTCAACATGAACAAGAAGAAAATTTCACCCATTTGATTGACTAGAATCTAACAAGTACGAAACAAAGGAAGGTATCAGTAATAAATCGAACTAAAACTCAGCCCCCTTCAATTTCATAGATAACAGTAAAATAGAAAAAAAGAACTGAAGGAAAATTTATGTGATATGATAATCATAACACATAACAAAACAAGGCCTTATTATTTTATTATTATTATTATTATTTTTTTTTTTTTTTTTTTTTCTAATTCTAAGTATTTATTACTGACGAGCCATGGCAATTGCACCTATTAAGGCGACTAAAAGAATTATAGAAATGAGTTCAAAGGGAAGATAAAAATCTGTTGATAAATGAATTCCAATTTGTTGAACGCTACTTGTCAGGTCCTGCTCTATAATCTGGTTTGATCTTGTAGTCCAAATAATCCCGTACCATGACGTATTTGAAATAGTAGTAATTAGTGAAAAAAGAATACTTGTACAAACCAGTAAAGTGACCCCATCTCCAACTGTCAAAAGATATAAATCTTTGTAATATTCTGAACCACTCATGAACATCACAGCAAATATGATTAAGACGTTTATGGCTCCTACGTAAATAAGGAGCTGTGCAGCAGCTACAAAATAGGAGTTAGATGGAATATGGAATAAAGATATACAAGCAAGAACCAATCCCAATGAAAAGGCAGAATAAATTGGACTGGTAAGTAATACCACTCCTAGGCCTCCTAATATAAGACCCAAACCCAGGAACACTAAAAGAATATCATGTATTGGTCCAGGTAAATCCATTGTGTGTAAAATAAAAATAAGAGATAAAAAAGTTGAAATATTTCATGACCTTACTGACTGCTGACCGCGTCAGGAAGGGGTAGGTTACCCCGTCTTTCTTCTTTTTTTTGTAAAGGATACGTTCCTAATTGAATCCCGGTGTGGTGTGGATTGATGCAGATACAGCTATTGGACCAATTCTTCTTCTGTATCCGAAAGAGTAGTTGAAATTGTATATTTCGAAACCATTACACGGATATATGAATCTATTCTAAATCCCAATCAAGCCGTAATTTTCAACAATCAACGATTATGTTTTGTAATTACTAACCAACCAAAAAGAAAGAAACTACGCTCCTTTAGATCAAAACTGAATCTTAGTAATCGTTCTTGAATCAAGGGGGTTATCTTTTATTTGAGTCGAATTTCTAATTGTTCGAATTGTGTAATCTCCAATAACTGACATTGGTAACCGACCCAAAGCAATTTGATTATAATTCAATTCGTGACGATCATAAGTAGAAAGTTCATATTCTTCAGTCATCGATAAACAATTTGTTGGACAATACTCGACGCAGTTACCACAAAATATACAGATTCCAAAATCAATACTATAATTAAGCAGTCGTTTCTTTCTAATATCCGTTTCCAATCTCCAATCAACAACAGGTAGATCTATGGGACATACACGAACACATACTTCACAAGCAATGCATTTATCAAATTCAAAATGGATTCGACCGCGGAAACGTTCTGATACGATCGATTTTTCATAAGGATATTGAATAGTTACAGGTAAACGATTCGCGTGAGATAAGGTAATCATGAAACTTTGACCAATGTACCTTGCAGCTCGTATTGTTTGTTGACCATAATTCATGAATCTAGTCACCATAGGGAACATATCGCGGATATCTATGAATAAATTGATGTTTCTTTCTCTTGCTTGAAAGAGGTTATGAATCTTGAATATATATTCTGTTACAGTGAAAGGAGTTGGGAAGAGGTTGTCAATAATAAATTACCTAGAGAAACAGGTAAAAGAAATTTCCATCCAAGATTTAATAGTTGGTCCATTCTCATCCTAGGTAAAGTCCATCTTGTTGTGATAGAAATGAACAGGAACAAATAAGCTTTAGCTAATGTAATAAGGATACCAGTTGTTGTTCCAAGGACTCCACTCGTTTTATTTATTCCGAAAAGTTCAGGAATAAATATATACGGAATATATGGATCCCACCCGCCCAAGTAAAGAACCGTTACAAATAATGAAGAAACTAGTAGATTTAGGTAAGAAGCAACGTAAAATAAACCAGATTTGATACCTGAATATTCAGTTTGATAACCCGCTACTAACTCCTCTTCTGCTTCTGGTAAATCAAAGGGTAATCTCTCACATTCCGCTAGGGAAGAAATTAGAAAAACTAAAAACCCTATAGGTTGACGCCACAGATTCCATCCCCAAAACCCGTATTTTGACTGTGCCTCAACTATATCAACTGTACTTGAACTGTTAGATAATCATAGTCGACGATAACATCATCGTTCCCATCGCTATTCCAGAACCGTACATGAGATTTTCACCTCATACGGCTCCTCAACGGCTACAAATAAACCGAAAGACTGTTTTGGTTCCTTATTTTATTACCCTGTTATGTTGCTTATAGGGTGGATAGAGTAAAGATGCATTAGATAGTTTTGACGTTCGACCAATGAAATTCTGTCTGCTATAATAAAAAATAAAAAGCGCTTCTGAATCGATCTCATCCTTTCTTTTCAAATTTGAATTGATTTTTGTTTAGTAATAGCTTAATCCTTCAATAAAATACTTGTACTCATTGTATCAATAGATGACCCATATCTTTCGATTACGAAAAAGAATTAGGCACTACATACACTAGTTCATGAATCATGATAGGAATTCCATCTGTATGAATACGGATGGGTTGAGGGAGATAAACAAAACAAAGACATCTTTGTATAGTATTCGAGTTTTCCTATCGCATTTTTTTCTTTCGTTCCTGTTCTTCTTTCTCACTAAAAAGAAAAAGGGGATTCTAAACTAAAAAAGGAAAGGATTATTTCGTTCCTGATAGTTATTTCTTTAATCAGTGGATAAGAGCATACTCTGGATCAGAATCGTGAGGAAGTACTGCTTGATCATTTCTACCAACTTAAAGTCCTCATTATGATTCCTTTTACGACAAAATATCTTTTTGGATACCTTACGTTATCTCCATTATAAATCCTTTGTGTACCTTGGTGTTCCTAATCGTCCACTCATTTTTGGTTGATCCCCGGTATGGTAATACATACAATACAATTGTAGAAACCTTATACAGTTGATCTTTTGCATCCGCTTCAAATCATGGTGACTAATCAACCAATCCTGGGGTAAACAGTTTTCACCGCTTATGTTTGCTTTCGCCTTACTCTCGTACATAGGGAATGAGAATCAATCTTTTGACTGCGAATTTATAAGCTGTTTTATTTCACCCATATAACTATCTGGTTTAATTCATTGACCCGAATGATGAATAAAAAAAAAACAAAGATATCTATTCAATACACTCAACCTCTTTCCTAGAAAGAAAGGAAAGAGGTAAAAGTTCATGTTCGAACGAATCACACGTAGAGATATTGATAACACACATGGAGTTAACGGTATTTCATAACTAATGGATTGAGCAGCGGCTCGTAGACCACCCGAAAAGGAATATTTATTATTCGATCCATATCCTGACATAAGAAGTCCAATAGGAGCAATACTGGAAATTGCGATCCATAAAAAAACACCTATACTGAGATCGGCTAGAACAAAGCGATAGCCAAAAGGAATTGCTAAATAACTTAGTAGAATGGATATGACTGCTATAGATGGTCCGATACTGAATAACCGAACATCTCCTCTAGATGGTAGAAGATCTTCTTTGAAAAGTAGTTTGATCCCATCCGCCGGAGCTTGAAGAATTCCCAAGGGACCGGCATATTCAGGCCCAATACGTTGTTGTATCCCCGCAGATATTTCTCTTTCTAACCACACAATTACGAGTACACCTATTGTGATTCCCACTATAGGAGTAAAAATAGGGACAAGTAACCATACGAGACCATACACCTCTTTTAAAGATTCCGATCTGGAAAAAGAATTGATAGCTTGTATTTCTGTCGTATCAATTATCATTTCAACGATCAACTTCTCCCATAATGATATCTATACTACCTAGTATCGTCATGATATCAGCCAATTTCATTCTTTTAACTAACTGAGGAAGAATTTGCAAATTGATGAAACCGGGTGGACGAATTTTCCATCTCCAGGGAAAACCATTATTATCTCCGATCAGAAAAATTCCCAATTCTCCTTTTGGGGCTTCGACTCTCACATAAAGTTCTTGTTTCGACAATTCAAAAGTGGGAGAAGGCTTTTTACTAATGAATCGATATTGAAAATCATTCCATTCGAAATCCCTTGCTTTATCAAAGCGCCGTACTTCTAAATTCTCATAGGGCCCACCCGGAATTCCTTCCAGGGCCTGTTGAATAATTTTTATGGATTCCACCATTTCACTGATTCGTACTAAATAACGAGCTAATGAGTCTCCTTCTTTTTGCCATTGGACTTCCCAATCGAATTCATCGTAACACTCATAACGATCAACTTTACGAAGATCCCATTGGATTCCGGAAGCTCGTAGCATTGGTCCTGATAAACCCCAATTTATTGCTTCTTCCCCACCAATAATGCCCACTCCTTCAACTCGCTCCAAAAAAATGGGATTCCGCGTAATAAGTTTTTGATATTCAACAACTCCTGTTAAAGAATAATCGCAGAAATCCAAACATTTATCTATCCAGCCATGAGGTAGATCAGCAGCTACTCCCCCGATACGGAAATAATTATGCATCATTCGCATACCTGTGGCAGCTTCGAATAGATCATATAGCAATTCCCTCTCTCTGAAAATATAGAAGAAAGGAGTCTGTGCACCAATATCTGCCATAAAAGGGCCAAGCCATAATAAATGAGAAGCTATACGACTCAACTCCAGCATAATGACTCTGATATAGCTGGCTCTTTTAGGTACTTGAATATTTCCCAATTGTTCTGGCGCATTTACCGTTATTGCCTCTGTAAACATAGTAGCTAAATAATCCCAACGTGTTACATAAGGTAGATACTGTATAATTGTTCGGTTTTCCGCAATTTTTTCCATCCCCCTATGTAAATAACCCAATACGGGTTCACAGTCAATAACATCTTCGCCATCTAGAGTAACGATGAGTCGAAGAACACCATGCATTGATGGGTGGTGCGGACCCATATTGACTATCATGAATTCTTTTCTTATATCCGGTACAGTCATATGTTTTCTTCCCCTGATTCAGTATTTCATGAATTGCTGGAAACGAGGTTCATCAAAATTCAAGATCCAATAAACCAAAAAATTCAAAGGAATCTTCCAATTAACGAATTTTTTGATCCCGAATATCCAACTGACCAATTAATTCTTTATAACGTACTCTATTTTTCTTTGACAAATAAGTCAGTAGTCGTTGACGTTTTCCAAGAATTTTCCGCAGACCTCTCTGAGATAAATAGTCTCTTTTGTGCAATTTCAAATGTGAAGTAAGTCTCCGTATCCTATTGGTGAAACTTACTATTTGAAATTCAACAGATCCCTTGTTTTTTTCTTTTTTTTCTTGTGGAATAACTGAGATTAATGAGTTTTTTATCATAAAAATTTCTTCCTCTTTTTTTCTTTCTTTTCTGATATTACTGATCAGAAATAATAATAATGCCGCTCTTTATAGGCCTGGTACACACAATAAAATAATCTGGATTTAGTCATAGACTACTTTTGTCTATCGAATCCAATTAATAAATCCAATTTGGAATTGGATTCGATAGAAAGAGATGGTATATTTCTACGCTCACAAAGGGTAATGATTTGGACTTAAGTTAAGAAAATTCTTCCGATTCATTCCCGATCCAATTGCTATGATATATCATTCAATCAGTATCGTGTACCGGAATGTAACATAATCTGTGTACATCTGTATGCCTTTATCCGCTGGGTATGACACGTAATATAGATATATAGCAAACGTACCACCGGCTAATTCTTTCTGAATCGTGGATACATATGTATCCTTAACATACTGAAACGACTTCCATTATTGGTATCAAACCAGTAGCGATTCATACAAGCTAAATCTTCTAAGCGATAATAGGGCCAAAGAAACAATTTTAATTGGATCAATTTCTCAATATCCGGATCAATATCTGTATCAATATGCTTGTCCTCGTCCAAAAAATGCACATTGTCCCTTATATTGTTGTCATTGACCAATACTGCATTTCTATCCTTAAACCTTTCAACCCCATTTAAAGCATCAAAACAAGCTCGAATTCTCAATTCTCTACGACGTCTAGTAGATGGAATATTGTCAATAACAAGCAAATCATATCCCTTTTCTGGACAACCTTGATCGGTACCGGTTTGGCGCTTATTCTGATTGGTATCAGTTTCGTGCTTAGTCTTATCGGTATCAGTTTCGTGCTTAGTCTTATCGACCTCAGTTTCGTGCTTAGTCTTGTCGGTATCAGTTTGGTGTTTAGTCTTATTGACCTCAGTTTCGTGCTTAGTCTTATCGGTATCAGTTTCGTGCTTAGTCTTATCGACCACAGAAAAACCCAGTATTTGATACAAAATGAATCTTTCATGGGATTGTCTAAAAAAACGAATCGGATCGACAGTTATTATTCCTCTTTTTACTAATTTTCTAACTTTTAGAGCAGGAGTCATCGACTGATCTATTTGCTCCATTATATCCGGATGAATTTCGTTTAGTCGCGTAGAGTATATAACAAGATCCTTTGGATCTTTCATCATCTTAAGCAGGAAACAATATGCCTTGATACCTCTGTTCACTGCTATATTCAAAGTAGAATTGAAGTTTAATTGAGAAACCAAATATTTTCTAAGGAATAAATGTAATTCTGCTTGAATAATACCCCTCTTGGATTTTTGTTTTCCACCATTTTTCATGTCTGATTCCGTGTAATCTTCTTTAATACTTTTTTCTTGTTTTTGTGGATCTGATCCAAGATTCTTTCGGCTCAACTGTTTTTTTTCTTTTTGATTAGATAATTTAGGATTTTCTTTTTGATTAGATAATTTAGGATTTTTTTCTTCTTTGTTAATGCTTTCCTTTTCCTCTTCCTCTACCATTGAAAGTGTTATAAACAATTCTCTTATTGTTTTGAGCCACGGATTACTCTTATACGTACTATAATACGTAGTATAAGGTCGCACTAATTCCGAGAAGAACCAAGTTTTTGTTTTTTCTTCCAGCACTTCCTTTTTTGGTTTCGGTATGTTTGGTTCCGATATGTTCAGTTCCGGTTCCGGTATCTTCCGTTTCGGTATGTTCCGTTTCCGTATGAAAGTAGTATATGGCATTTTTTCATCCATTCCCATCCAATCTTCATTCATTCCCATCACCATCATCCAATCTAAAATCCTTCCCATCCAACCAAAAAAACTTTTTAGATTGGATGAGTTTCTTTTTTGATTGATACGGGGCTTAATATTGATGTCCCTTCTCTTTTTAACTCTAGTTCTTATTCTCCATCCTATAGTCTTACCTCGATCCGGATCAAAAAGAGAATCTCGTTCTATATATTCTAGATAATCACCATCTTCTTTTACTTTTACTGTTACAGTATTATTAATTTTTTTTAGTTTTTGAAAATAACGATCTTCTTCTTCTTTTAGATAATCACTATATTCTTCCATAGAATCACTTTCTTCCATAGAATCACTATCTTTTTCTAGAGAATAAGCTTTTTCTAGATAATAACTTAAATCGTCTATATAATCAAAATTTTCTTCTAGATAATCACCCAATTCTTCTAGAAAATCACTATCTGATATTAGAGAATCAACATATTTTCTGATAGAATCACTATCTTCTTTTAGGTAATCACTAATAGAAATATATGAGTATGAGTCCTTCTTGTCCTCATAATGAATATATTTATGTGCTAAAAGATCATATCTGTAGTTTTTTTGGAATTTTTCTTTTTGTTTTTGAATCGGTAATGAATTCATTACATAATTTTTTTCTTTCTCGTAGTGAATGGGTTGGTCTTTTTCGTATGAATCTTTTTTTAATTCTTTTTTTTGACTCGTATAATAGTTACGAACCTTACTTCGCCATTTTTGCGGTGCTAATCTAGACCATTTAGTCGGGGAAATTTTGTATTGATAAAGACCCCTTAACCAGTCTTTCCATTTATATTTATTCATTTCAGAATTGGGAAGTCTTTTAGGACTTGATTTGACACCCAATATTCCTAGTGCCCGCAAATAGTCTTTTATTCCCTCCTTTAAAAAAAGATGTGCTCCGCGATCTTGAAGTACAGATCTCAAGTGATACTTATTAATCGCTTGTGTTTGTGATATATTGTAAAGTACATATGCTTGGGACAAGGAAGATAAGTCCCAAGAAATCTGTGATTTCTCCTTACTTATATCAGTAATGTTAGAAGGCGATTGTTTGAGAGTCAAAATAGAGTCAATTGTATCTTGATTTATTTCATCAACTCCTTCTTTCTTTTTTTCAATACTCTCAATGTATTTATTGATTTTTGATTCAAAGAAAGATTGTGCATGAATTCTGGAAATATTAATGGTACATAGAAAAATATCCATGTATATTCTTTCAATGAAATATTTTATGAAATAGCGCGATTTACGTATTAATCGGACGCTTTTTCTTCTTAATATCTGCCAAATACGTTTCTGTGATTCCGATCTTTTATCATCACAACCCGTCTCGTTAGGACTACTAATATTTCTATCTGGAGTTAGAAAGATTCTTCTCTTTTCTTTTGTAATAGTTTCTATTTTTTCTCTGATTATAGTTGTCCTGTTGGTGAAATCCTTCATTTGATTTTCTATCAACGAAGAATTTGTACAAACCACAGATCTCATTCGAATGATCGATTTTTCTTTAATCTTCTTACTGAGTATGGAATCCTCTTTACTGAGTATGGAATCTTCTTTACCGAGTATGGAATCTTCTCGATTTTCATGTGGTTCATATACTTTCCTCAATCCAAGTTCATATACTTTCCTCAATCCAAGTTCATATACTTTCCTAAATCCAAGTTCATGTACTTTCCTCAATCCAAACCGAAAAAGCAAAATGGGATTTTCTCTTGGAAATTCTTTGATTTTTTCTTTTATAATTAGAAAGAAAGTCATTTTTTGAATCCCTCCTATTTTCTCTTTTAAGATCTCTAGCATTTCCTGTAGAAATGGAACCTTTTTTAGTAAAGCTAGTAAAGATCTTATTTGAACTAAAAAGGGTTTCTTTTTTTCTTTTCTAATTCTTTTTTTGAGTTCTTTCAAAATGGGTTTAAAAAAACAAGGTGTTTCTTGAGGATCACCAAAAGGTTTTTCCGTTCCCCCTCCCCAGACTGTTAAATAAAAAGATTTTTTCGTTTTCTTCTTTTTTTTCTTTCCCTGATCTGCATTTCGTTTTTTCTCTTTCATTGGATCTCTATGACGGGATCGTAGCTTAGATCTGCGCCAAGGTTTCGGATGGAAAGGGAATAGGACCTTTATCTGAATACCGTCCATTACCCAGTTTTTCGGAAATTCTGTGTCTGATATTTGAACGCCAGTATAGGTGCAGTAAATATGTGTTTCTTTCTCCAAATCCCTCCAATCCGCGGACCATTCGGGAGTTTGAAGGAATAACATACGGACGAGATTTTTCGCTATTACTATCGAAGGCAATAGGATGTGTTTTCTAAAAATCGATTGGAATAGTAACATGAAAGTTCTTGATCCTTGCGTCAACAGGACAACATCCCAAAATCCTATTTGTAGCATTGAGTCAAACATACCTTGTGCATCTTCTATGAATGTTTCTACTTCTTGATCTTCCTTCTCTCTTCTCGAAATAAATTCCCCTTTCCCCGGTTCTCCGTTTTTATATTCTACTTTTTGTTCCTCAGAATCCGAAGTTGAGACTTCGAGTTTAAGACCTTTCCTCACCAAAATACTAAAAAAGTTTTCCATTCTTCTGTAGATACCAAAAAAAAGAGAAAAAAATCCGCCTGTTCTGTCCAAAAAAAGTGGAGAATGCATATGTAGTTCATACAGACTCAAAATAGCTGTTTTACGTCTTTGAGCACCCATGGATCCTCTGATTAGGCCCCGAAAAGAATCCGTTTCCTTTGGGTAATTTAGTAGCGCTATCTCTCTGTCTTGTTCTTCTCTTTCTGGTTCACCTTCAGTATTGACACTAGTTTTGTTGATAGTATCGCGGATACTAGTGTCGGTATTCTGATCTTCCTTACTCTCAGTATCAATATAAATTAGCGTGCGTTTGTATGTTCTTAAAAGAACTGCATAGTCCTCTGTCGGGTCTTCTGCATTTTCTATCTCCGCTTCTTGGAAATTGGTATGCAAGTTGTGTGTCCATCGAGGAACGCGTATAGTACTTCTGATTATCTTAATCACCGTAGTATTCCATACATTCTGTAGATCTTTGCTTTCCTCTAGATCAGTTCTATCAACGGCCATTCTGTGAAAAACCTCCTTATTTCGTTCTGGATTTCTTCCATCACCAATGCTTGGGAAATCAAAAACCAACATCTTATAAAGGGCAAGCGTCCTTTCTAAAGGAAGAGCCATAGACTTGTCTGGTTTAAAAACGGAAACTTTATCTTCATCGCCAAATTCCACTATTTTACGTTCTGGTCCGCTCAAAAAAGGATCATTTGCTTTAGGCAAGTATTTTTGCCATGTCTCAGTCTCTCCCTTGGACACTCGGATCCTTTTTTGGAGCACATCCAAAGCAGGGGCTCCCTTGTCTAGAGTTATTACTCGCTCTCGAAGTTCAGCGAATAAGTGGTTCCTTTTTTTCTTGTTGCTATAATCAAAACGATTAAAGGGATCCCATCCTTGTTTTTTTTTTTTTTGCCAAGTCGAAATACATTCTAACTTTCTTTTAAGCATATTCCAAAAAGTTAACAAGCTGGGTGGATATGTAAAAGATATTTGTTCTTTTCCATAACTTGGAAATGCGCGAAAAAAATATTGTGACGTTTCATTCATTACTGCTCCGCGAAGCCCATCATTCCTCCTTATATATCGTAATGGACGATTCCATTGTTTATAGTCGAACAAAATTTTCACAATAGGTTCTTCGAACCACATAAGGGGGAATTTCCGGTATTCGTTTCTGCGCCACGAGAAAGCTTCTTTCGTTCTTATGCTTGCCACCACTCCCCTAGTGAAAGTAAGTGACGGTATTCTGCCTAAATAGTACATACTGGTGACTAGAAAAATCATAACAAAGATTTGATCTTTAGATTTTATCAAATAGTACATATAGTACTTACAAAATAGAATGTACTTAT